ATCAAAAAGACATATCTGGTAGAATCGTAACCATAGAATACGACCCTAATCGAAATGCATACATTTGTCTCATACACTATGGGGATGGTGAGAAGAGATATATTTTACATCCCAGAGGGGCTATAATTGGAGATACTATTGTTTCTGGTACAAAAGTTCCTATATCAATGGGAAATGCCCTACCTTTGAGTGCGGTTTGAACTATTGATTTACGTAATTGGAAGTAACCAATTAGGTTTACGACGAAACCTAGAAATCGATCACTGATCCAATTTGACTACCTCTACGGGATAGACCTCAACAGAAAACTGTTGAGTAACGGCAGCAAGTGATTGAGTTCAGTAGTTCCTCATAGAAAATTATTGACTCTAGAGATATGGTAATATGGAGAAGACAAAATTGTTTGAAGCACGCACAGAACCGGAAGCGCCCCTTGTTTCAAAGAGAGGAGGACGGGTTATTCACATTTAATTTGATGGTCAGAGGCGAATTGAAAGCTAAGCAGTGGTAATTAAGACCCCCGGGTGAAAATAGGGATGTCTCCTACGTTACCCATAATATGTGGAAGTATCGACGTAATTTCATAGAGTCATTCGATCTGAATGCTACATGAAGAACATAAGCCAGATGACGGAACGCGGAGACCTAGGATGTAGAAGATCATAACATGAGCGATTCGGCAGATTTGGATTCCTTTTCTATATATCCACTCATGTGGTACTTCATCATACGATTCATATAAGATCCATCTGTCTAGAGATCGTCATATACATCTAGAAAGCCGTATGCTTTGGAAGAAGCTTGTACAGTTTGGGAAGGGGTTTTTTGAGAAAAAAGAAGAATCTACTTCAACCGATATGCCCTTAGGCACGGCCATACATAACATAGAAATCACACGTGGAAGGGGTGGGCAATTAGCTAGAGCAGCAGGTGCTGTAGCGAAACTGATTGCAAAAGAGGGTAAATTGGCCACTTTAAGATTACCATCTGGGGAGGTCCGTTTGGTATCCCAAAACTGCTTAGCAACAGTCGGACAAGTGGGTAATGTTGGGGTGAACCAAAAAAGTTTGGGTAGAGCCGGATCTAAGTGTTGGCTAGGTAAACGCCCCGTAGTAAGAGGGGTAGTTATGAACCCTGTGGACCACCCCCATGGGGGCGGTGAAGGGAAAGCCCCCATTGGTAGAAAAAAACCCACAACCCCTTGGGGTTATCCTGCGCTTGGAAGAAGAACCAGGAAAAGGAAAAAATATAGTGATAGTTTTATTCTTCGTCGCCGTAAGTAAATACGTAACTAGGAATATGGAAAATTGCATTGCAATAATGCGATGGGCGAACGACGGGAATTGAACCCGCGCATGGTGGATTCACAATCCACTGCCTTGATCCACTTGGCTACATCCGCCCCTTATCCAGCTAAAGGATTTTCTCTTTTTTCCACTCATCATTATTCTATTTATGCTGACCTCCATACCTCGATCGAGATAGTGGACATAGGATGCCACTCTTTAAAATGAAAAAAAGGAGTAATCAGCTGTGACACGAAAAAAAACGAATCCTTTTGTAGCTCGTCATTTATTGACAAAAATCGAAAAGGTCAATATGAAGGAGGAGAAAGAAACAATAGTAACGTGGTCCCGGGCATCTAGCATTCTACCCGCAATGGTTGGCCATACAATCGCGATTCATAATGGAAAGGAACATATACCTATTTACATAACAAATCCTATGGTAGGTCGCAAATTGGGGGAATTCGTGCCTACTCGGCATTTCACGAGTTATGAAAGTGCAAGAAAGGATACTAAATCTCGTCGTTAACTGAATTCAGAATAGAAAGATTCAGAATAAACAAAATTTATAAGATTCAAATAAAGTAAAGGCAGGCGGGGAATAACCTTATTTATGACAAGTTTCAAATTGGTAAAGTATATCCCTAGGATAAAGAAGAAGAAGAATGGGCTACGAAAACTCGCAAGAAAAGTTCCAACTGATCGTCTACTTAAGTTTGAACGGGTTTTCAAAGCACAAAAACGCATACATATGTCTGTTTTTAAAGCACAAAGAGTTCTTGATGAGATTCGCTGGCGTTACTACGAGGAAACCGTTATGATACTGAACCTCATGCCTTATCGAGCATCTTATCCCATCTTAAAGTTGGTTTATTCGGCAGCAGCAAATGCTACTCATTATAGGGATTTCGACAAAGCTAATTTATTCATAACAAAAGCCGAAGTGAGTAGGAGTACTATTATAAAAAAATTCAGACCTCGGGCTCGAGGACGTGGTTATCCTATAAAAAAAACCATGTGTCATATAACAATTGTACTAAATATAGTAAAGAAATCTAAATAACTTTTAGATCAACCTAAGATTTCGATTCCCAGTAAAAAAAAAAATAGAATAGAAAAATATGGGACAAAAAATAAATCCACTCGGTTTCAGACTTGGTACAACCCAAAATCACCATTCCTTTTGGTTCGCACAACCAAAAAATTATTCTGAAGGTCTACAAGAAGATAAAAAAATACGGAATTGTATCAAGAACTATATACAAAAGAATAGGAAAAAAAGCTCGAATAGAAAAATAGAATCAGACTCAAGTTCCGAAGTAATTACACATATAGAAATTCAAAAAGAAATCGATACAATTCACGTTATAATCCATATTGGATTCCCCAATTTATTAAAGAAAAAAGGAGCAATCGAAGAATTAGAAAAAGATATCCAAAAGGAAGTGAATTCTGTAAACCAGAGACTTAATATTGCTATCGAAAAAGTTAAAGAACCTTATAGACAACCTAACATTCTTGCAGAATATATAGCTTTCCAATTAAAAAATAGAGTTTCATTCCGAAAGGCAATGAAAAAAGCCATTGAATTAACTAAAAAAGCAGATATAAAGGGAGTTAAAATCAAAATTGCAGGGCGTCTAGGAGGGAAAGAAATTGCACGTGCCGAGTGCATCAAAAAGGGTAGACTCCCCCTCCAAACAATTCGCGCTAAAATTGATTATTGCTGCTATCCAATTCGAACTATCTATGGAGTATTAGGTGTAAAAATTTGGATATTCGTAGAAGAAGAATAACTAACCTTGTCTTCTCATTCTGGCCAGTGATAGAATAAAAAAGACAAGAGCCTTATTTTTCCAAAAATCCCAGAGAAAAGAAGAAATTATACCTCTTTCTATAAGATTTAATGAAAATTGATAAATCTTTTAATATAATTGCTATGCTTAGTGTGTGACTCGTTAGTTTTTTCTTTAGGGTCAAAAATGGAAATTCAAAAAAAACAAAAAAAATTGAGTGAACCCTACTAAAAAATAGAAAAAAACTTAGAAATTATAGAAAATTAACTAATAACCAACCTATTGCTTCGTATTGTCGAGATCCTAACAAAGAAACAGTCACTATGTGAATAAATACATCTATCATAAATGAGTAGATCTATCATATAGTTGTAGCAACTGCATTTTTTTCTCTAAAAAAGAAACCGGATTCTAGGTTGTGAAACAAAACTAAAGGGATGTGGATAAAAGGAGGGATGATAGATAGAAGGAAGAAAAATAAGAAAGATATAAGATTCCAATGTGTATGGTCTATGAATTACATCATAAAAGGCAATGTGATAAAGCATCAATATAATAAAATAATAAAAATAAGAGAGAATTTAAAATCGTAATTTTGTGAAACAATAAATAAAAATTTAAAGCAATAATAAAGAGCAGCCCAGGTTAATAAAACTGAGAAAATTAACTCGGAAAGTTTGGAAGCTCCGTTGCAGGATTCAAACCTAACCATTAAAGGAGAAGCTGTGGGAACGACAAAACCTATGATTGCATAGGATTAATTTTATTGAAAAGAATCCTAATACTTCATTGGGTGGGATGGCGGAACAAACCAAAAAAATTGCTTTATTTGATAAGGTTATAAATTAACAAATAAGACAAGAAAGAGTAAATATTCGCCCGCGAAATCTTTATTGGATTAGAATACTTTACTATGATTCAATAAGGGTAAAAATAAGGATATTCCTTATAAAAAAAAAAAGACAGATTACATTATATACAAATATAGAATTTGGATATATTCTAGATCTTCTTTCTTGACTATATATTTTTCTATTTTAAGAAATGCAAAATAAAAAACCTATTCTATTATATATTGATGTGTATCTATCCGTAATATTTTTGAATATTATGGAATTAGAGAAATTTGCACGCTTTCTCATTTCATTCGCGAGGAGCTGGATGAGAAGAAACTCTCATGTCCAGTTTTGCAGTAGAGATGGAACTAAAAAAGAACCATCGACTATAACCCCAAAAGAACTAGATTTCGTAAACAACATAGAGGAAGAATGAAGGGAAAATCTTGCCGAGGCAATCGTATTTGTTTTGGTAGATATGCTCTTCAAGTACTTGAACCCGCTTGGATTACAGCGAGACAGATAGAAGCAGGACGAAGAGCAATGACACGATATGCACGTCGTGGTGGAAAACTATGGGTACGTATATTTCCCGACAAACCGGTTACACTAAGACCCACAGAAACACGTATGGGCTCCGGAAAGGGATCCCCCGAATATTGGGTAGCCGTTGTTAAACCAGGTCGAATACTTTATGAAATGAGCGGAGTATCTGAAACTATAGCTAGAGCAGCTATCTCCATAGCTGCCAGTAAAATGCCCATACGAAGCCAATTTCTTAGATTAGAGATATAGACCCCCCCAAAAAAAAAGGAGTATTGAAGAGAAAAAACCCCGGGTTTTCCTTCTGGAGAGACAATATATCTTTTATTCCTTTGCAGTGAAATAACAAATTAAAATCCAAATAATATGATTCAACCTCAGACCCTTTTAAATGTAGCGGATAACAGTGGAGCTCGAAAATTGATGTGTATTCGAGTCATAGGAGCTGCTGGTAATCAGCGATATGCTCGTATTGGTGATGTTATTGTTGCTGTAATCAAAGACGCAGTGCCCCAAATGCCTCTAGAAAGATCCGAAGTAATTCGAGCTGTAATTGTACGTACATGTAAAGAATTCAAATGTGAAGACGGTATAATAATACGCTATGATGACAATGCAGCAGTTATCATTGATCAAAAAGGAAATCCAAAAGGAACTCGAGTTTTTGGCGCGATTGCCGAGGAATTGAGAGAATTGAATTTTACTAAAATAGTTTCATTAGCTCCTGAAGTATTATAAATAAAGTAGATGAGATATAGATCAAAGAAAAAATTAGTAGATTATGTTTTACGTATATGCTTTAAAATCCAAAATAAAAAGAAAAAGGAAAACATGTTGATTATCTAAAAATTAGGAGGAACCTATAATTAGAGTCTTATGGGCAAGGACACTATTGCTGATTTACTAACCTCTATAAGAAACGCAGACATGAGTAAAAAAGGAACTGTTCGAGTAGTATCTACAAATATTACCGAAAACATTGTTAAAATACTTCTACGAGAGGGTTTTATTGAAAGTGTTCGGAAACATCAAGAAAGTAACAGATATTTCTTGGTTTCAACTTTGCAACATCAAAAGAGAAGGACTAGAAAGGGAATATATAGAACTAGAACCTTTTTAAAGCGTATCAGCCGACCTGGTTTACGAATTTATGCTAACTATCAAGGAATTCCTAAGGTTTTGGGCGGAATGGGAATTGCTATTCTTTCTACTTCTCAAGGTATAATGACAGATCGAGAAGCTCGACTAAACAGAATTGGGGGAGAAGTCTTATGTTATATATGGTAATGGCCCCGCCTATAATACCCGAATTCTATCTCGAACTTCCTATTTTGAAAATGCAAATAGAAAAATAGGAGAAAAAAATATGACAGAAAAAAAAAATAGGAGAGAAAAAAAAAACCCGAGAGAAGCAAAAGTTACTTTCGAAGGTTTAGTTACGGAAGCCCTACCCAACGGAATGTTCCGAGTTCGCTTAGAGAATGACACCATCATCCTGGGCTATATTTCAGGAAAAATCCGGTCCAGTTCTATACGAATACTGATGGGGGATAGGGTCAAAATTGAAGTAAGTCGTTATGATTCAAGCAAGGGGCGTATAATTTATAGACTTCCCCATAAGGATTCGAAGCGTACCGAAGACTCGAAGGATACTGAAGATTTGAAGGATACCAAAGATTCAAAGGATTAGGTTTTTCTAGGATAATAAATTCCAAATTTAAAAATTTAAGTGAAGAGGCTTATTTTTTCCCAAAGAGTAGATTCATAGTTTAAGAAAGGAATACCTAAATATGAAAATAAGAGCTTCCGTTCGTAAAATTTGTACAAAATGTCGACTGATTCGTAGGCGTGGGCGAATTAGAGTCATTTGTTCCAATCCGAAACATAAACAAAGACAGGGGTAATCTTTCGAAAAAGGAGCTTTCCTTTCTAAAAAGTAAAAAAAAAAAAGTACCCACAAAAATGTCCAAATTCCGAATCAAAAAATGAAAGTAAAGGATATATTTAACCCTGAAACGGATATCTTTGTATCTTTTTTTCTTTTTGTTATTTCTAACTCATATTTATGAGATAATAAAATATGACAAAAGCTATACCAAAAATAGGTTCACGTAAGAAAGTGCGTATTGGTTTGCGTAGGAATGCCCGTTTTAGTTTACGGAAGAGTGCACGTAGAATAACAAAAGGGGTTATTCATGTTCAAGCCAGTTTCAACAATACCATTATAACTGTTACAGACCCACAAGGTCGGGTGGTTTTCTGGTCCTCCGCAGGTACTTGTGGATTCAAAAGCTCAAGAAAAGCATCACCCTATGCCGGTCAAAGAACAGCAGTAGATGCTATTCGTACAGTGGGTTTGCAACGAGCAGAAGTTATGGTAAAAGGGGCTGGTAGCGGAAGAGATGCCGCATTACGAGCCATTGCTAAAAGTGGTGTACGGTTAAGTTGTATACGCGATGTAACACCTATGCCGCATAATGGATGTCGACCTCCTAAAAAAAGACGTCTGTAAAAGAATTAAACCGCTTTCAAGAGAAATAAACGATTCAATGATCAAATAAATACTAATCTATTATGGTTCGAGAGGAGGTAGCAGGATCCACCCAAACACTACAGTGGAAGTGTGTTGAATCAAGAGTAGATAGTAAGCGTCTTTATTATGGTCGTTTCATTCTGTCTCCACTTAGAAAAGGTCAAGCGGATACTGTCGGTATTGCCTTGCGAAGAGCTTTACTTGGAGAAATAGAAGGAACATGTATCACACGCGCAAAATTTGGGAACGTGCCACACGAATATTCTACAATAGTAGGTATTGAAGAATCCATACAAGAAATTTTACTAAATTTGAAAGAAATTGTATTGAGAAGTAATCTCTATGGAGTTAGAGACGCATCAATTTGCGTCAAAGGTCCTAGATACATAACTGCTCAAGATATAATCTTACCACCTTCCGTAGAAATCGTTGATACGACACAACCTATAGCTAACTTGAGAGACCCCATTGATTTCTGTATTGAGTTACAGATCAAGAGAGATCGCGGATATCATACGGAACTCAGAAAGAACTCTCAAGATGGAAGTTATCCTATAGATGCTGTATCCATGCCTGTTCGAAATGTGAATTATAGTATTTTTTCTTGTGGGAATGGAAATGAAAAACACGAGATACTTTTTCTCGAAATATGGACGAATGGAAGTTTAACCCCTAAAGAAGCGCTTTATGAAGCTTCTCGTAATTTGATTGATTTATTTATTCCTTTTCTACACGCAGAGGAAGAAGGCGCTAGTTTCGAAGAAAATAAAACCAGGTTTACTCTACCTCTTTTAACCTTTCAAAAAAGATTCACTAATCTAAAGAAAAACAAAAAAGGAATTCCATTGAATTGTATTTTTATTGATCAATTAGAATTGCCTTCTAGAACGTATAATTGTCTCAAAAGGGCCAATATACATACACTATTGGACCTTTTGAGTAAGACTGAAGAAGATCTTATGAGAATTGACAGCTTTCGTATGGAAGATGGAAAACTTATATGGGCCACTCTAGAGAAGCATCTCCCAATTGATTTACCTAAGAACAAGTTCTCGCTTTAAATCCATTACAATTTTTTCCTCTTTTTCTTTTTCGAATTAGAATAAAAAGAAAACAATTTTGCATCTTTGGCACAATCTATATTTTCACGAAATGGATCATAATAAAATAGATTTTAGGTATCTAGGGAAGATTCACTTGGAAGTAACTATTTCCTAGATACCCATGCAGGGGACTTCACGGTTGAATGAATCAACCTGAAAAATCCCTAAAAAAGCCCTAAAGTTAAGGATTTATCAATGGGTAATGTTGCTCCAATACCTAACCAAAGAGCTACTACAGTACCGATTAAAAAAACGGTCGTAGCTACTGGGCGACGAAATGGATTTTGGAATTTATTGACATTCTCGAGAAAAGGTACTGTTAATAAGCCTGTTGGCACAGAAACCATTAAGAGAACGCCCAATAACTTATTGGGTACTGTACGAAGGATTTGAAATACGGGAAAGAAGTACCACTCGGGTAATATTTCCAGAGGAGTTGCAAACGGATCCGCCGGTTCACCAATCATTGACGGCTCGAGAACCGCTAAACCTACATTACATGCAATAGTACCTAGAATTACTACTGGAAAAATGTATAAAAGATCGTTGGGCCATGCGGGTTCCCCATAGTAATTATGTCCCATCCCTTTAGCTAATTTTGCTCTTAATACAGGATCATTTAAGTCAGGTTTCTTTGTTATTGGGATAGGTGAATTCTTTAGGATCCATCCCCCAAAAGAACCGGACATGAGAATTTTTCATCATCCGGCTCGAGCAAGAATGAAAGAAATAAGACCGTGGAGGATCCACAATAGAATAGGTTATATAATGACTCAATGAATCAAGGTAAGAAAAGCTTTATCAGATTATCTTTTCCAAAGTTCCGCCTATAACTTACTCATTGAAAAGAATCCTATTCTTATGCGTAAATGCTCAATATCCAAGTGGGCTTACAAATTTGATCATGATCAATTGCTTTGTGGATTGTCTCTTGATTAGTTGGTGTTTATCCCCTCAATATCGCAAGTTTCTTACGTCCAAACAAAGTATTTACTTGTTACTAATAAAAAATTTAAAAGTTTAGCCTACTTTCTTCCTTAGATCCCTTCTTTTACTCCGATAATATTGCGGATCGAAATCGATGCAAAGAAAATGAATGCATTTCCATACTATAATAAAAAGTAAGTGTAATAAATATAGAATTGGATCATATCACATGACTTATTCCATTTATACTCTACGGGATCTTACGGAGCCTGTTCATGGATGACATGGTTGGGGTATGATCATAGAAAATATTCTCCTCGAATGAACCAGCCTATCCTTCCTAGATAGGGGACTTACATATTGATTGGATGCGGAGACACCTTTGGTCGTGAATTCTAATGCGGCAGATCCAATTCTCTATCTGCATGGCCAAATCAATAATTCAAGTCACACACTCCCATAATCCGCCTTATTTTCTTTCGTAAAATTAACTTCAACTATTTGTATCAAAATACTTAAGATATTTGTATACTTCAAAGTTGAAGAGAAGTATCCAAATGACATGTCTTATTTTACAATAACCCATGTTTGTAGCAATGAAATACCACAACCTACCCGATATGATATCTGAGAATTCCCATTTTCTATGATATATCTTCCCTATAAAGGACCAGAAATACCTTGCTTACGTATCATTGGAAAGTGCATTAACATAAATACAGCAGTAAGCAGAGGCAGTACAAAGGTATGTAAACTATAAAAACGAGTCAAAGTGGATTGCCCCACACTAGCACTTCCACGTAATAACTCCACTAAAGGGGATCCTATTACCGGAATCGCTTCAGGTACACCTGTCACAATTTTGACTGCCCAATAACCGATTTGATCCCAAGGTAAAGAATAACCAGTTACACCAAATGATGCAGTCAATACAGCCAAAACCACACCTGTGACCCAAGTTAATTCACGGGGTTTTTTAAATCCACCTGTGAGATACACACGAAATACGTGCAGGATCATCATTAGAACCATCATACTTGCTGACCATCGATGAACTGATCGGATTAACCAACCAAAGTTGGCCTCCGTCATTATATATTGAACGGAGGAAAAAGCCTCTGTAACGGTTGGTCGGTAGTAAAAAGTCATAGCAAAACCGGTAGCAACTTGTACTAAAAAACAAGTAAGTGTAATTCCCCCTAAACAATAAAATATGTTGACATGAGGAGGAACATATTTACTCGTTATATCATCCGCAATTGCCTGAATCTCAAGACGTTCCTCAAACCAATCATATACTTTATTGAGATAGGTAACTAGCCCGACTCCCCCTCCGAGAACCGTATATGAAAATTTCATCTCGTACGGCTCAAGCAGAAACACACAAATTTTCAACGGATATTAGAAAAAAGGTTCAAAACTTTATCAGCCACAGGATTGTATCAATTTGCCTTGAAGATATTAAATAAGAAAAATCCAGAATTTCTTCTTTGTGATGATAATGCCAAAAAATCTCAAGTTGGCTCATCTGTCTTTCTTTCCCTTATGTTGATCATTAGAGGCCTCTTGACTTTTCTCTTCCCTATTTTTTATTTATTTTACTAGTAAAAAAATAAAATAAATAGTGGTTTTCTAATAGAAATTATCTTGTTGCGATCCTATGAATCAGTTCAATTAAAACCTTAGATTCATACTAGAGCCACGATGATTGAGTCTCAAGCTAAACAAAAGGCAAGGGTTCTTCGAATAAGAACCGCTTGATGATCATTTATTGAATTGTTGTAATGACTCGACAAAATCGAGAAAAAAAAAAAGTTGTCTTTTGGGCAAACAAAATTGGAAAGAAGAAAAGTTCTTTTTTTATTAAGAACTACTTGAAATTTTTTTTTTTTTTTCAGTCTGGTTGCGAGGTCTAAATAGTGAGTATGAATCATAGTTCCATTTTTTTCTTGATCCACTCTATGTATTTCGTGTTCCAGATACTAGAATAAATAATATCTGACGAATTAGAATCATCTTGATAGAGAGAACAGGCCCTTTCTATGTATTATCAATAGGATCAATTCTAACAAGTCACACACTCATATTCCAGAGATACCAAAACAAAAAAATCCACAGTCGAACTACCAGAATGTCTAGAAATGTGGAGCTTAAAGCAGAAAGACCCTTTTTGGATGGAAAAACTATGACTTCATAGTTTTAGTTAGTAGAAACCTAATTCATTAAAATTCCGTCCAGTAAAACAGAAGAATTATAAATTTCTAAAATGATAGATAGGAATATCGCGAATAAAGCCATTGCAACCCCCATAAAAGGAGTAGTCCCCCAACCCGGAGCGACTTTCCCATATTCCGAATTCAAGGGTTTCAATAAACTACCTGCGCCAGTTCGTTTTGGCCTAGGTCTAGAACTATCTTCAACGGTTTGTGTAGTCATAAATTCTATTTAATCATTGGTGTTGACTTTGTATACTATTCCGTTGTAGTTGTAAATACACGATCTTTATCATAGATCCATTGTAATCTTGAAATTCTATAAAAATGGAAACAGCAACTTTAGTCGCCATCTCCATATCTGGTTTACTTGTAAGCTTTACTGGGTATGCCTTATATACCGCGTTTGGGCAACCCTCTCAACAATTAAGAGATCCATTCGAAGAACATGGGGACTAATTGAAGTAAGAAGTCTCCCAGCTGGGAGACTTCTTACTTCAATTAAATTATTTCATTTTTTAGTCGGAACCTTAGGTGGTTCTCGGAAGAAGATAGCGAAAAAAATTATCCCTAAAGTCGAAACTAAAAGGAACGTATAAACCAATGCTTCCATAGATTCGATCGTGGTTTATTTACAATTATAACTTCCACACCTATTCACTTGTCATTTGGGATCATTTCCCATATAAAAAAAGAAAAAGAGTCAAAGAAAGGACAGGAGATGTTTCCCATATCAAATCAAAAAAGAGAGGCGAAAGATACCATAGCAATGTGGTATCAGATTGTCTGTCTCCTTGTAGTTGGATCCCCAACTTTTTGGAATGTTCCAAATTCCACTTGAGCATCCAAGTCTGGATCAATACCAGCAAAAACATCTCGGAACAAGGTTCGAGCGCCATGCCAAATGTGTCCGAAAAAGAAGAGCAAAGCAAAGGTAGCATGACCAAAAGTGAACCAACCCCTTGGACTGCTGCGAAAAACACCATCTGATTTCAAAGTAGCTCGATCTAATTCAAAAATTTCTCCTAATTGGGCACGCCTCGCATATTTTTTTACAGTAGCAGGATCAGAATAACTTACTCCATTAAGTTCGCCGCCATAGAACTCCACCGTTACGCCTACTTGTTCAACGCTATATTTGGATTCTGCTCTTCTAAAAGGAACGTCCGCTCTCACAATTCCCTCTTCATCTACCAAAACTACCGGAAATGTTTCAAAAAAAGTAGGCATACGACGTACAAAAAGCTCGCGCCCTTCTTTATCTCTAAAGACGGGATGTCCTAACCATCCAACAGCTATTCCATCCCCATTGTCCATTGAGCCTGCTCTGAATAATCCCCCTTTTGCCGGATTATTACCAATATAATCATAAAAAGCTAATTTTTCGGGAATTTTAGACCAAGCTTCTGATAAACTAAGATTTTCGGCTAACCCATCGCTAACTCTTCGATATATTTCTTGCTGAAAGTATCCCTGATCCCACTGATAACGAGTAGGTCCAAATAATTCGATTGGGGTAGTTGCCGATCCATACCACATAGTTCCGGCAACTACGAAAGCTGCAAAAAAAACAGCAGCGATACTACTGGAAAGTACAGTTTCAATATTGCCCATACGTAATCCTTTGTATAGACGTTGAGGCGGACGGACACTAAGATGGAATAGGCCCGCTAATATGCCCAGTGTACCCGCAGCAATATGATGCGAAGCTATTCCTCCCGGAACGAAAGGATCAAAACCTTCTGCACCCCACGCAGGATTTACAGCTTGTACTTTTCCTGTTAGTCCATAAGGATCGGACACCCATATCCCAGGACCATACAAACCGGTTACATGAAATGCACCAAAGCCAAAACAAGCCACCCCTGCAAGAAATAAATGAATTCCAAAGATCTTGGGCAAATCCAAAGAAGGTTTTCCCGTCCGCTCATCACAGAATATTTCTAGGTCCCAATATACCCAATGCCAGATAGCTGCCAAGAAACACAAGCCAGAAAACACAATATGCGCACCTGCCACACCTTCATAACTCCAAATACCCGGATTGGTTATAGTTCCTCCTGAAATACTCCAACCACCCCACGAATTGGTTATTCCTAAACGAGTCATGAAGGGGATGACGAACATACCTTGTCTCCACATTGGATCCAGAACAGGATCAGAGGGATCAAAAACCGCTAATTCGTATAAAGCCATCGAGCCAGCCCAACCAGAAACTAGAGCTGTATGCATTATATGCACCGAAAGCAATCGACCCGGATCATTCAATACGACAGTATGAACACGATACCAAGGCAAACCCATGGAAATACCCCTTTAGCAAAGAAAAATAGACACAATGTCGTTTTATTTTATCGCATTGGAAAAGACTATCCATATCCTATGTACCTAACCCTTCTAAGGGATTCTGTGTCAGAAAGCGTGAATATTTATTTCATTCCATTAAAAATAAGAAGCCAATTCTGTTTGTAAGAAGAAAGAGAAGCAGATCTATTCTATACTCAATAAGTGCCAATATGCAATGGGTAGCTTGGGCTATTTCGAAAAACGAAGAATAGATCCCTAATCCCTCTTTGTTTATCATTCGAATCACAGATTCCTTTTTCTTTATTCAATCTGTCTTACTTTCCTTATATGTATAATTTTTCAATCTATGTATTAATAGAATCTATAGTATTCTTATAGAATAAGAAAAAAATGAAGATAATAAACTGCGGATTTTTTCTTTCTCTTCCATTCTTAAGTTTCCATATTAAAGTGTAGTTTTCTTACTTAAATCTAATAATAGTAATCTAATATGCCCATTGGTGTTCCAAAAGTACCTTACCGGATTCCCGGAGATGAAGAAGCGACTTGGGTTGACTTATACAATGTTATGTATCGAGAAAGGACACTTTTTTTAGGTCAAGAGATTCGTTGCGAGATCACGAATCATATTACAGGTCTCATGGTATATCTCAGTATAGAAGATGGAATTAGCGATATTTTTTTGTTTATAAACTCCCCCGGCGGGTGGCTAATCTCAGGAATGGCGATTTTTGATACAATGCAAACGGTGACACCAGATATATATACAATATGCCTCGGAATAGCTGCGTCCATGGCCTCCTTCATTCTGCTTGGAGGAGAACCCACTAAACGTATAGCATTCCCTCACGCTAGAATTATGCTTCACCAACCGGCTAGTGCTTATTATCGGGCAAGGACACCGGAATTTTTACTAGAAGTGGAAGAGTTACACAAAGTTCGCGAAATGATCACAAGGGTTTATGCACTAAGAACAGGCAAGCCTTTTTGGGTTGTATCCGAAGACATGGAAAGGGATGTTTTTATGTCAGCAGACGAAGCCAAAGCTTATGGACTTGTCGATATTGTAGGGGATGAAATGATTGACGAGCACTGCGATACTGATCCAGTATGGTTTCCAGAAATGTTTAAGGATTGGTAGTGGCTGAATTTCTTGTAAATTTATTTCAAACCCAAATTCGGGTTTTATGCGATTTTATAGAAAATAGAAATACTTCATGATGATGAATCATCAGGTTAAGATCGATCTAAACCAATCCATTTTTTTCTATATACATACGACATGCCAACGGTTAAACAACTTATTAGAAATGCAAGACAGCCAATACGAAATGCTAGAAAAACGCCCGCGCTTAAGGGATGTCCTCAGCGTCGAGGAACATGTGCTAGGGTGTATGTGCGACTCGTTCAGATCATGAGTTCAAACAAATAAGACAATTTTTGAAATATCCATGATCGGTACCAATGAATAGGATAGAGCTTCTCTCTCCTAGATTTCTACGGTATATGGAATTTATGGTTTCCTTTGGTGCAAATCCAATCATCTAGATTGGAAGAAGCAATTCCCCCATTGGTAGCAAATGGTTATCGATTAAGCGGAGGAAATAGTAATAAAAAGAAAAGGCTTATGTTCCTTTATCTTAAAAGAACGGACTAAAGGGTCAGCTACTTAGCCAACTTTCATAATTAAATACCGTCACTGTATGAATAACTCTTATTTATTGTGAAAAGAGCGATTTACTCTATAATGGATAGGTAGAGCCAAAGACTGTGAACTATACAAGTTCACAATACCTTTTGATGAAAAAAAGGGCTCCGGTGTATAGATAGGGCCTCACCGTTTAAAAGAGAACCATAGAAACGATGGAACCCACTGTTTTTTTAGTATCGTTAGAATTTGTTATTTCTATGCGAAATAACTGAAGAGGATAGAATAAAAAATCGTGGTTGGGAAGGTTATAGTAGCAAAAGCCATTGGAATTAATATTTTATATATCGGAATAATCCGTTTTGTTATTAATGGGAAAAAGAATGGTTAAAAGAAGAGAAATCATTAGTTATTCATTAAGGTTAATTTGATTCAATGACCAGAGTTCCGCGAGGATATATAGCTCGGAGACGACGAACAAAAATGCGTTCATTTGCCTCAAACTTTAGAGGGGCTCATTTAAGACTTAATCGAATGATTACTCAACAAGTAAGAAGAGCTTTTGTTTCTTCTCATCGAGATAGAGGCAGGCAAAAGAGGGATTTTCGTCGTTTGTGGATCACTCGGATAAACGCAGCAACACGGATATATAAAGTATTCGATAGTTATAGTAAATTAATACACAATCTGTACAAAAAGGAATTGATTCTTAATCGTAAAATGCTTGCACAAGTAGCTGTATTAAATCCAAATAATCTTTACACGATTTCCAATAAAATAAAGACCATCAATTAAAGGGATAAAAAAGTAATATACAGGAATAATTAAAACCGAATTCCCGGAGAGGGAACTCCGGGAAGATACAATAAATTAAGATTAAGTGGTAGGAATCAACGAGCATGTTGCAATAAATAAAAAACTATTTCTTTTTTCCCATTTTTCTTTATTTTCTTATAACAAACAAAAGAATCTAAACTGGATTACTTTATTTATATATGAGTCTGACCCTTTCGAATAAAACATCAACAATCGGAACTTAAGCTCCGATTGTTGTTTCTTAAATTCTGGTTGGAATTTCTTAAATTTCGATTGGAATTGAACTTTTGTGTTAATTGAGGAATATGTCTATTTTTTCTGTGTCTAGGACCAGTAATTATTGAAATTGACTGGGTTTGAAATTGCTTCTCATTTTCATAGTTACGAAATGGTAAGAAAGATAAAATACGAGCCTGTTTTATAGCAAGAGTAATTAATCGTTGTTGTTTCAAGGTTAATCTATTTATTCGTCTGGATAATATTTTTCCTTGTTCACTAATAAATCGATTAATTAAGCTCATGTTTCTATAATCAATTCGATCCCCCCGACCAATTCGGGAACGCCTACGAAAAGGTTGTTTGGATTTACGAAAAGGTTGTTTGAATTTACGAAAAGGTTGCTTGGATTTATGAAAAGTTTGTTTGGATTTACGAAAAGGTTGCTTAGATTTACGAAAAGGTTGTTTAGATATATACATGATTTATTCCTTATTTAAAAATTTGAAAAAAAAAAAATAGATTTCTTTATTTTATTAATTTTGGATCCAGAAGAAGTAGTCTTTCTTTGGTCCATATATTATTTGATTCATATACTATATATAAAATATAAAAAAACCTCTATTCTATACATATGAAATAATATCTACCTAAAGTGGATTTGTATTTTGTATTCCATCTATGTTCTATATATTAAATAATAAATTCTTACTCTTTCTATTCTTTAGAAAAATCAAAAACACGATGCTCCTATTTCTTTATTTCATTATGAGTCGTATGCTTGCGGCAATAACGACAAAATTTTCTTAATTCTAATTGTCGGGGTGTATTGTGGCGATTCTTTTGAGTACTATATCTAGAAATCCCCGTCGATTCCTTATTGGTACCCTTTCGAACACAACTGATACATTCCAAAATCACTCTGATTCTAACATCTTTGCCCTTGGCCATGAACCTCCTTTCCTTTTTGGATCGACTTAACTTAATTCTTATACCTGTTCTTTTATTCTTCTATATTGGATCCGAAAAAGAATCAAATCCAATAGAATAAAAAATGGAGAAATAATTAAAGAATACAATCCTTGTCGAATTAGCAAGAATTTTGCTTCGAAATCCTTTCATTTAAGTAGCAAGCCCGGCTCTTGTGAGGCCTGACTTAGCTTGGATACCGCTTTAAATTAAATTTATGTTTTCTTCCAAAATGAGATTTACCAAATTTTTGATGACTCTGAGGTTCAACCCAATCCATCTTTTCTTTCTTTTTGCTTCGTATACTAAAAAAGGATTGAAAGAAAATTTTCGTCATGTCACGAAGAATTCTATCTCTCGTATAGGAATGACTAGAATTAAAAAAAAGGGAATGACAAAGCATCTGGGAATAAACGATTAATTTCTATCAATAAACCTGCTAAAGCCCCAAACCATAGAGTACTTAGCACGGGTGCTACAGAGAGATATGTTTTTATATCCCGCATTGAAAATCCTCCTTCCTTATTGGAATACATATATGATCAGATACTCTTGCCCAAGATCGTTTGTATTTCTTTATTTAAGCGAAATTCCTAACTAAAAAAACAAAATCAATATTCTATATATATATATAGAATGAACCATATAGACGAGATTTTCCTATCCCTAAAAAAGAAAAAGATGACCCCTTCTTCCTATACATTACTAAGGAATAGTAATCTTTCTTTTATAGGTGAAATTCAACTGGATTTTAGATATATACCCTTCCTTGATTATATGAGACCAAAAACAAGAAATGACAAGAAAGTTCTATATAGATAGAGAAATAGAAGAAAATTACGATGTGGAAAACAAGAAAGGAATTGTGTACAATGGCATTGTACAACAATTTGGAAAAGGGATGTAGCGCAGCTTGGTAGCGCGTTTGTTTTGGGTACAAAATGTCACAGGTTCAAATCCTGTCATCCCTACCTATTACTTCTCTCTTCTTTATGGGCAGTAGCGGGAAGATCAATTAAAGTGTATATAACTTGAATTTGTGGATACTATACGTACGTCAGACACGTTAGGAGTATAAAAGGATTTTCTTTTTGAAAGCGCTCTTAGTTCAGTTTGGTAGAACGCGGGTCTCCAAAACCCGATGTCGTAGGTTCAAATCCTACAGAGCGTGATTCCATCTATCTTATGTCGAAACAGAGTAAAATAACTTAAAAAACAAAGTCGAATTACAACTCCAATTTGACCTCCTCTCTAGTCTGGAGGAGGTCAATCAAAAAATAAATATTACTCAATCAAAGATCCAACTGATCCCCACGCCTGTATTGCAAATACGCAGTCACGAATAATCCCGCTAAAGTAATAGGAATTAGGCCTAAGACGATTCCAAATAGAAAAACTTCAATCATTTCGATTTGTTCGAGGGGATAAAAAAAGAGGTACGATCTATCTCTAAATAATAGTCTAAATTATCCACGAATCTCAATGACCAAAAAAAAATTGGTAATTAGCGTGGAAAAAGGTCCTATAATATTAGGAATCCAAAAGAAAGATTCTTATTTTCTGACTTATTCATTTCAAATAAGACGTATCTTGTTCAAGCCAATAAATAGAGCTGGGGTTATAGTTAAAGCAGCCAGTAGAAAACCGAAAAAACTAGTTATAGTAAGCATGAAGGGGTTAAATTCCATTTTTTTTTTTTTACTACACTACATATGTTGGTAAAGCACTTACCTAAGTTATGGAAAATTCCTAATTCATCGGTTAGTTTAGATAATACTAAAAAACAAGATAGAGCGAGATACAGAAGTGTAAAAGAAAATCGATTCATCAGACGGGACATGAGTCCCAAATTCCGAATCAAGAGATTTATTGTGGAATCTGTCAGTTAAGTAAAGTAATAATATTAAGAACTAGATCATCTAAACCCATTGAAAAATGAAATTGGATTTTTTGGGAATTTTGGAATAAAAGATAACTAAAGAATGGAATTTTAAAAAAGTTCTTTCTATTTCAGATTATTTCTTTTTCAATAGGATTTAATCCTCTTTTTAGAGCAAATGGTCGTCCCCTATTCCTTCTTATTTGAACTCATTGTATTCCATATGGAATAAGAGGAGAAGAAAACCATTCCACGACTCCCGAAGGCCCCCCCTGAAAAAGGGAAAAATTTACTTTATTTTTATTTATTCATTTTCCGAACCCCAACAAAAGTTGATTCGAAGACGAGTTACTTCAATTATCTTTTTCTTTTAAGTTCTATCTTCTGTCTTTCCCTATTTCATCTCGTAAAGTTACATGCTTGCAGTTTGGTTAAAAAAGTTAGACCTAATCCAACAAACAAGATAGGATTGATTACGAATCTTGATTCTTCAAAGAATGTATTAGTTTCTTTCATAACGGATTATCTACTATTCGATTTTCTATTTTTTAGATAGTATTTTATACTAACCAATTTAATTCCTTAAAGGGAAAAGTTGGATTCGAATAAAACTTTTAACTAAAAAAGGGATAGATTTCGCATATACTTATCCTTGTATTGCGTCAATATGAGAATATCCTTCCTAAATTCTTTATCCAAACCTATTGATCATTAACTTAGGTTTTCCCAAGATCCTGGTCACTATTCCAAATTAAATTATTCTACTATTCCGAAGACAATGAAAATAAGTAGGACCCCAAAAATTGGGGTTTCTATTGATGCCTTGAATAACATGTGGTTTCCCTATAGACAAAGAACAAAGAAGAAAAAAAGGGAATTCTGTTTCGGGACCAAGCCAAACAGGATTGCTGTGCCATAGGAAGGATAG